CCCCTCTTTCCTTGTCTGATTCGAGGGGGATCCGTTGAGTTCTTAATAATCATAATATTTTTTTTGTATAAATGTTTCAAAAAAATCCACATTTTCTTATGATTGATGTTTTGAAAAATGCACTTCATTAATTGATTCAGAACATCTTTTACTCCAAAGTATCTGCGAATACTTTAAAAAATGAAAACAAAGAAGGAATCACTCGATTTCCGTTTTTTGGATGACTCACAATTCTATATAGTTCTATATATGGATTTATATCGATTAGATATCATGCAAACCCTTTCTATACTAATAAAATAGAACCTTACTTTCTTTAATCTTAATCTAATCAAAGTTTCCTTTTTTCTATTTTAGAAGTTCATTGAAATTGAAGAAGTTCTATTTGTTCAATAAATTTACCTATATTTTTGTTTGTCCACTACTTAACACGATAAATCGAAAAAAGGTTATGATAAACCGAAAAAAAAATGGAACCCACGAATAGGATCAAGAATCATTATTAATTCGACACAAGAAAGGGTTGTGGAAAATCCCTTTTCTTGTGTCAAAGACTAGGAGACGCACAACCCCCCCTAAACCCTTTGTTCCTTTCATTTATACTTTGGTTTATATTATCCGCTTATTTATCTTTTGTTTTTATTCTATTCAAATATTCAAATATAAAACTACGGATTCATTCTATATCACTTCGATTTGGATTGAAAAAACAAAGAAGAGATAAGTAAAATCAAATAGTCTTCTTCACAATATACACATCATGACCAGTATAAGTAATTCCCGAAATCCGAAAAAAGAAACAAACAAAATTTTTTTGATCATACACAATTACATAATATAATTGCCAACAACAATTTTTTTCTTTTTAGAGTTTGATGTTGAAAAATTCGCGGATCTAGAAATTCATTTCGGACAATTGAACTTTCTCAAACTGTTTCTTTTTAAGAACCAAAAAGATTTGTGCAAAAATAACAGATGCCAAGAAGAGCAAAAGGCCTTGGACACGTAATGGATCTTGAAGTACTACTTCTGCATCCCCCTGACCAAATCCGCCCACATTAGGATTACTCGTTAATGGTTGATCAAGTTTGATGGATTCGCCCTCAGAAACAAGAAGTTCCGGCCCTGGAGGGATAATATCAACCACTTGACGCCCACCCGATGCCTCCACTATGGTTATTTCGTATCCCCCCTTTTCTTTTCGTATGATTTTGCTTACTATACCTGCTGCTGTAGCATTATAAACATTATTGTTACTCTTGCTCCCGTCGGGATAAATCTGACCCCTTCCTCTGTTCCCACCTACGTATATGGGATATTTTAAGAAGTGAACATCTTTCTTAGTATCGGGGTCCGGGGAAAGAATAGGAAAGGTGATTTCACTATATTTCTGACCAGGAACAGGACCTATCACAAGAATATTTTTTTTAGTAGGGCGGTAACTTTGAAAAGACAGATTTCCTATCTTTTCTTTAATCTCGGGCGAAATACGATCGGGCGGGGCTAGTTCAAACCCCTCGGGTAAAATAAGAACAGCCCCCACATTCAAAGCGCCTTTTTTACCATTAGCAAGAACTTGTTTCACTTGCAGATCATAGGGAATTCGAACAACTGCTTCAAATACAGTATCCGGAAGTACCGCTTGTGGAACCTCGATATCCACGGGTTTATTAGCTAAATGGCAATTGGCACATACAATACGGCCCGTTGCTTCTCGTGGATTTTCATAACCCTGCTGTGCAAAAATGGGATAGGCATTTGAAATGGGTGCCTGAGTTATTATATATATCATGAGCGATAGGGAAATGGATCGAGTAATCTCTTTCTTTATCGACGAAAAGGTTTTTTTAGTTTGCATGGTCCAATCATTGATCCCGAAATTTTCTACAATAAAATTAGGTAGGTCGCTAGTAGAGTTCCCTATCTATAATTTTGCTATTTACTGAAATAATTTTTCTGAAATATTGGAGAGATCCCTTGGCTGGGTAGAAAGAATAAGTACAATTTTGAGTGTTTTGCTTATGGACAAAGTAACAAATATTATAATTGGGTCGTTCAATCATTTTTCAGTCATTCATTGAATGATAAATCACTACAAGTGAAGGAGATACACGATTTAAATAACGAAAGATCCAATATTTAAAAATTGTATCTAAAATGACTGGAAAAGTAGAAACAAGACCGGATATAATTTGATCATTATGAGCAAATCCAAAATCTTTGTAGACAGAGCCAATCATTAATTCCCAACCGTGGGGCGAATGGAATCCTATACATAAATCAGTTAATAAAAGAATAGAAAAAGCTTTTATTGTGTCGCTTAAGTTATATAGGAATTCTTGAACCCAAGAGTTAAGAATAACAAGTTCTTCATTACCTAGAATAGAATAACCACTTAGAATAACGAAACAGATTATATTTGTCGAGAAGTGTAAAATTGTATGGATACGATCCTCATTGTGCATCTTGATCAATTGGGTCGTTTCTTTGTAGATTTCGACTCGAAGCTTTTGTAAATGCGTTTCTGGGTATTCCTTTATCATTTCCTCCAAACGAAGGAGTTCCTCTAAGTCTATGAATTTTTTTAGAATACTCTTTTCTTGAATATCATTCAAAAAAATTTCGGATTGCCTAATATTCCACCAATTAGTAATCCAAGATTCCAGACTTTTTTTAAATGAGAGAGAGATCCACCAAGGCAAAAATACTATAAATGCAAGATATAGAAGGGAAATGAATACTTTCTTTTTTGCCATTTTTCGTCTGTGAATTTTTGAAGTTTAAATGAACTCACCCCATGCGTCGACTCTATATGATACTAATATTTCTATCAAGCATAAGTTATATCCCAAGTCATCGAGCCCATTAATCTATTGCGAGGTTTTTATTTGTGATGCAGTATAGCGGTTAGGTTAGTCCTTGAATCTAGAAAGAATACAGAAATAGAATAAGAAAGAGCCCACTTCAAATTAATATTAGTTGGATTTCGAGACGAAAGAACTCCCGTTCTATTAAAAAAAATATCAAATATTAAAATAAAAAAAATTATGGACACAAAAAATTTCGTTTTAGGGTTGCTTCGTATACGTTTACTTTGGCTCGAATAGGCGTTCAGAACAAACTTCCGTTAAGTTATGGTATAGAAAAAAAAAAGAGGGTTCTTGAGTTTTTTCCCTCTTGCAAAGTATTCATTTTTCAGTTCCTTTTTTCAAAATACTTCAATTGGTACGCGCAAGAAATAGGCCAATTCAGCAGCTTTTTGCTCAATTTCTCGTGGAGTCAAATTCTCATCAGTACGCGTCAAGGGAATGGCCCCCTGGCCTCTGATTTCCATATAAAGGACCCGACGAGCAAAAAGACCCTCTTTATTTTCTATTCTGATGGACTGAATATCTTTCATAAGGAATCGCAGAAATATGCGACGGTTTTTTCCAGGAAATCCCCAACGAAAAATACACACTATGCCCTCTTTTATATCGAATCGATCATAACCACTACCTACATTCCACGAAATTGTGCACCACAAGTAGGAGCTAATAAAAAGACCCGCGATCCCATAGAAAGACATCACGATCCCCTGCGGAAAAAAATTTATTTGCTGAGAAGGAAATAAAGATATAAAATTCCTACCAAAATAACTGGAGGTTCCAACCAATACAAACCCTAATGAACCTAAAAAAAGAATAAGGGCCCAACCGAAATTACTTATTTTTCGAGATCCCGCTATAAGTTCTATCCATATACGTTCTGATCGCCAACTCATACTCTCACTAGACCTAGTTGCATTTTATTGGAATTGGAAGAATAACAAAAAGAAATTTGATTTTACTTTTTTTGTTTCCGAAGTAACTCTCATCAACCAGCACTACTATGATGTGAACCTTTTAGAAAAATTCATCGAATTGCTTAGATCCAAACTAAAATAATAACATCTCTTTCATACGATTTCCTATAGATATCCACATATAGATATATTGACTTTCCATTTCCGAAATTCTCCCCGATACCGATCCATTTGAAAATTGTTAGAATTCATTTACCCATATATCATGTTTACACATACATAAGAGCTTAGGCTCGAAAGAAGCCACATGTTATACCATATTCTACTAAATAGATATGGGTGTTATGATCAAAGTCAGTTTTGAAAAAAAAAAAAAAAATGGATAAGAGTTGTCCCTATAGTATCTAAAAAATCTTGTTTTTTTGAACATGAAGAGATAAAGAAACCATTGCAATTGCCGGAAATACTAAGCCTACTAAAGGCACAAAAATGGAGGGAAAGTTGTTGAAAGCTATCATTGAATGGGTACCTCGATTTAATATTTGTACCTGTTATTTTTATTTATTGTTTTATATTAATATTTTTTTTTAACCTTATATTGTTATAAAGATATTTTATATATAATAATTATATTATACTTATATTATACTAATATTATACTAAGTATACCTAAGTGAGTATATACCTAAATAAGGAGTATATAAGTATATGTTTTAATAATTTTTTTTTTACTAAATACCTATAAAAAATAAAAAATATGTAAATAAACGGACTTATTCACCCTTCTACACGTTTCTACACGAAATATATGTATGATAATACACCTTTTTATTATTCATATTATTAGTTATTTTGTGCTCTTGTCTTATAATTTAATAATTTTCATTTTTAAAAATTTATTCCGTTTTATTAATTATTAAATTAATTTATTAATTATTAAATTAATTAATAAATTAAAAATGAAGACTCTACTCTACAGCTCTACTTAATCTAAGTTTGATTCAAAGGAAAGAAGGCATGTAGCCGAAATAATTCACTCAGAACGCCCTTTAAAGGATTACGTGGTACGATTGGATCGAATAAGCCCTTATGGAATAAATATTCAGCCACTTGTGAATCCTCGGGTACTGTCTTATTCAATGTTTGTTCAATTACTCTTTTACCCGCAAATGCAATGTAAGCGTTGGGTTCAGCAATAATGATATCTCCCAACATA